GAAAAGATAGATTGCCTATCTTTTCTTTCATCTCGGGCGAAATACGATCGGGGGGGGCTAATTCAAACCCCTCTGGTAAAATAAGAACGGCCCCGACATTCAACCCTCCCTTTTTACCATTAGCAAGAACTTGTTTCAGTTGCATATCATAAGGAATTCTAACAACTGCTTCAAATACAGTATCAGGAAGTACCGCCTGCGGAACCTCAATATCCACAGGCTTATTAGCTAAATGGCAATTGGCGCATACAATACGACCAGTTGCTTCTCGCGGATTTTCAAAACCCTGCTGCGCAAAAATGGGATATGCATTTGAAATGGATGCCCGAGTTATTATATATATTATGAGTGATACGGAAATGAATCGAGTAATCTCTCCCTTTATCGAAGAAAAGGTATTTCTAATTTGCATGGTCCAATCGTTGATCCCGAAAATTTCTACAATAAAATTGGGTAGGTCGCTAGTATAGGTCCCTATCCACGATTCTGCTATTTACTGAAATCATTTTGCTGTAATATAGGAGGAATCCTCTGGATGGGTAGAAAGAGTAAGGTAAGTACGACCTTGAATGCTTTGCTTATGTACAAAGTCAGAAACATTATAATTGGACCAGGGAATCCTTTTCAGTCATTCCCAGGGAATCCTTTTCAGTCATTCATTGAATGATAAATCACTACAAGTGACGGAGATACACGATTTAAATAACGGAAAATCCAATATTTAAAAATTGTATCTAGAATGACTGGAAACGTGGAAACAAGACCGGATATAATTTGATCATTATGAGCAAATCCAAAATCGTTGTAGATATAGCCAATCATTAGTTCCCAACCGTGGGGCGAATGGAATCCGATACATAAATCAGTTACTAAAAGAATAGAAAAGGCTTTTATTGTGTCGCTTAAATTATATAGAAATTCTTGAACCCAAGAATTAAGAATAACGAGTTCTTCATTACCCAGAATAGAATAAGCACTTAGAATAACGAAACAGATTATATTTGTCGAGAAATGCAAAATTGTATGGATATGATCCTCATCGTGTATCTTGGTCAATTGGATTGTTTCATTGTGGAGCCCCCGCCGAAACTTTGGTAGATGTCTTTCCGGAAATTCCTTCATCATTTCGTCCAAGAGGAATAGCTCCTCTAATTCTATGAATTTTTCTAGAATACTCTTTTCGTGAATATCATTCAAAAAGGTTTCGGATTGCCTAGTATTCCAACAATTAGTAATCCAAGATTCTAGACTTTTATTAAATGAGAGAGAGATCCACCAGGGCAAAAAGACTACAAATACTATAGATGAAAGATATCGAAGGGGAATGGATGCGTTCTTTTTTGTCATTTTTTTATCTGTGAATTGATAATGAACCCACCTCATTCGTCAGCTCTCTGTGATCTAATATTTCTATCAAGCTGAGTTCCATTATAAGGTATCGCGCCTATTAATTATTAATTGAGTCTCCTTTTTTAGTTGTGATTCAGAGGTTAGTCCTTGAATCTAGTGTAGAAAAAATACAGAAATAGAAGAAGAACCCACTTCGAATTCGAATTCAAATAAAGAAATAAAAAAATTCAAATAAAGAAATAAAAAAATAGATTGTTTCCAGATATCTCAATTGATCAAATATTCGACGCGATTACTCCCCTTTGATGAATGCCCGAAAGATTCAAATAAAGAAATGAAGATTCAAATAATGAATATTTTTCGGATTTCGAAATGAAAGAAGTTCCTGTCTATTAAAAATGAAAATATCAAATATTTCGAAAAAAAAATTTACAAACAAAACCGGTTTCGTTTTATGTTATGGCTGCTCCGTAAACGTTTGCCTTGCTTTGGCCCCAGGGGGCAAACTTGAATTAAGTAACTTATGCTATAGGAAGAGGAGGATTCTTTGTGGGTTTCCTCCTGCTGAGAAAGCATTTATTCTTCAGTTCATTTTTCAAAATACTTCAATTGGTACACGCAAGAAATAGGCCAATTCCGCAGCCTTTTGCTCAATTTCTCGCGGAGTCAAATTCTCATCAGTACGAGTCAAAGGAATGGCTCCTAGGCCTCCGATTTCCATATAAAGGACACGACGAGCATAAATACCCTCTTTTACTTCTATTCTGATGGACTGAATATCTTTCATAAAGAAGCGTAGAAAGATGCGGCGGTTTTTTCCAGGAAATCCCCAACGAAAAATATACACTATTCCTTCTTTTCGATCAAATCGATCATAACCGCTACCTACATTCCATGTAATTGTGCACCACAAATAGGAACTAATAAAGAGACCCGCGATCCCATAGAAAGACATTACGATCCCTTGTGGGAAAAAATTTATTTGTTGAGACGGAAATAAAGATATCAAATTCTTATCAAGATAACTAGAAATTCCAACCAATAAAAATCCTAATGAACCTAAAAAAAGGATAAAGGCCCAGCAGAAATTACTTGTTTTGCGAGATCCTGCTATAAATTCTATCCATATATATTCTGATCGACGACTCATACATACTAGATCCAGTTGCATTTTATTGGAATTGAGGGAATAACCAAAATCGATTTCATTTTCCTTTTTTTTTTGTTTTTGTTTCCGAAGTAACTCCCATCAACTAGTACTATTCTGATGTGAACTTTTAGCAGTAATTCATCGAATTTGTTAGATATAATAAAATAAGAGCATCCCCTTCATATGATTCGCTATCAATAGCTATATACATATGGATAGATTTACTTTAATTTCAGACATGAGCTCGGCCCGACCTATTTTTAAAAATTGCTAAGATTTATTTGTCCATATATCATGTTTATGCATGTATAAGAGCTTTTTCATTTATGTTCGGAGAAAGCCCCCAGTTATTGTTATACAATATTCTACTAAATGGATATCCTCGTTGTGTTTGCTAAGTCTTGAAAAAAAAACTAGATGAGATTTGAACACATCGGATTTAAAAAATCTTTTTTTTTTGAACATGAAGAGATAAAGAAGCCATCGCAATTGCCGGAAATACTAGGCCCACTAAAGGCACAAAAAGGGAGGGTAAGTTGTTGAGAATTGTCATAGAATGGGTACCTCGATTTAATATTTGTACCTGTTATTGTTATAAAGATATCTTATACTAATTATAATTCATATTATAATTAGTATATAAGTATATTAAGTATATCGAAATGGGTTATATATAATAAGTGAAAGCAATATAGAACTAATTAAACGGACTTATTCATCCTTTTACATGAAATTACATGAAATCGATGTATGTACGATGATCCACTTTCTTTTTACATGAAATCGATGTATGTACGATGGTCCACTTTCTTTATAATTCTTACTTCTTTTATTTTTTTTTTTTTTTTTTTTCTTCTTATATTGTTCTTATCTTCTTCGGCTAATTTCTTTTTTACTTTTTTAATAAAAAACATGAAATTCGTTTTATTTGCCGTGCCCCCTACTCCTAATTCTCTAATTCTAAGGAAGAATTCGCCTTTTATGTTGTTTTGTTGATAAAGGTTTACTGATTACTAATCAGTAATATCGGTAAAAAAAACAATTATCCGCATGATTCTTTCTACAATTAAATCTTATGTCACCAAAGAAAAATTCATTTTTCGGGTTTTGTTTTATTTTGATTCTGATAAACTAACTAACCAGTTGTTCCCCACAAAAAAGTTGAACTCAAGACTCTACTTGATTGAATTTTAATTCAAAGGAAAAAAGGCGTGGAGCTGAAATAGCTCACTCAGAACACCCTTTAAAGGGTTACGTGGTACGATTGGATCGAATAAGCCCTTATGGAATAAATATTCAGCCGCTTGTGAACCTTCAGGTACTGTCTTATTCAATGTTTGTTCAATTACTCTTTTACCCGCAAATGCAATATAGGCATTAGGTTCGGCAATAATGATATCCCCCAACATACCAAAACTAGCTGTTACTCCACCAGTAGTAGGAGATGTAAGAATTGGTACATAGAATAACCTTTTATTTGATTGATAATTATATAAAGCGGAAGAAATTTTAGCCATTTGCATCAAGCTCAAACTTCCTTCTTGCATACGTGCTCCCCCGGAAGCACACACTAGAATAAGAGGTAAAAATTTATTGGTAGCATACTCGATCAAACGGGTGATTTTCTCGCCTACTACGGATCCCATACTACCCCCCATAAACTGAAAATCCATAACCCCAATTGCGATGGGAATCCCGTTTAGTTGACCTGTACCTGTTTGAACAGCCTCCGTTAATCCTGTTTTTTTTTGATAAGAATTAATACGATCTTTATAAGGTTCCTCTTCTGAATGAAATTCAATGGGATCCAGAGAGACCATGTCGTCATCCATCGGATCCCAAGTACCTGGATCAACCGAGAGTTCGATTCTATCTGAACTACTTATTTTCAAATAATATCCGCATTGTTCACAAATATTCATTTTTGACTTCAAAATTTTCTTATAATTTAATCCATAACAATTTTCACATTGAACCCACAAATGCCTGTATTTTTGAGTTACATCGAAATCATTAGAACTCTTTCTTTTAGTTAAATCAATACTATTCGTACTTGTTTTTATATTGGAACTTTGACTTTCACTACTATTTCCACTTTCACCGCAAATGTAATTATAAATGTAATTGTCACTGTAATTGTTACTACTACTTAAAATGTGATTATCAATACAGATTTGAGACTGAAGATAAGAATCAACGCAATTTGTAATGTGATTCTTCCAACTAGATTTAGTATTATAGATGGAAGGATCATAGTCGGGATCGTCACTTTTAGATTCATTATTCCTATAACTATAATTACGAAAATCATAAAAAGAACTTTCTAGTTCACTCAGAAAAGAATGATCATTGTTAATCTCTAAAATTTGATTTTTAATATCAAAATATATGGAATAACTGTCCCTATTATTATCCCTAACAAAAAGAGTGTCATCAGAGATGAAATTCCGAATGTCCCTGACGCTAACTAAATGATCAACATTACTGTAACCAGAACTGT